TCTTCTAGTCATTACATTTCAAAACACTATAAATCCTTTTGGTAAAAGAAAACTTTTATTAAACGAGTCTTTGTTCTTTGGGAAGATCCAATCCACGAATGAAGAAAACAACATTTTACAAGGTACCTATCTCTTTTCTCTTAGGAATTATTATAGGTCCCAGTTAATTGAACAATTAGATCATTGGAGTTCACGTGTTATTAGTCTAGGATTTGTCTTTTTAACCATAGGTATTCTTTCAGGAGCAGTATGGGCTAATGAAGCGTGGGGATCATATTGGAATTGGGACCCAAAGGAAACGTGGGCATTCATTACTTGGACAATATTCGCGATTTATTTGCATATTAAAACAAATATAAATTTGAAAAGTGAAAATTCTGCAATTGTGGCTTCTATAGGATTTCTTATAATTTGGATATGCTATTTTGGGGTCAATCTATTAGGAATAGGATTACATAGTTATGGTTCATTTTTATTAAAAAATTGAATTGAAGAAAGGACCTAACCTGACGAATACAACCACAGAACAGGGTATATCCCATATACATATAAAAAGAAGCAGGCCTCGTCGAGAACCATTTCAATCAAGTAGTATAGTGATTCAAATGGTTCTCACAAACGTCAAACTATCCGATTAAAATTCCAATTCGTTTTTTTGCGTTACGTAAAAAAGTTTTTAAAAATTTAAACTATCTATAAAAAAAATTCGATAGGATAGCTTGTACCTTCTCAACCGATAATGAAAGAACGAAATCGGGGTAAATGCCAATACCTATTACTGGTAGAAAGATAGCGAGTGAAACAAATAACTCTCTCGGACCAGAATCAAAAAAAGAAGAGTTTGCACTATTTAATAACTTGTATCCATAGAACATTTGGCGTAACATAGATAATAAATAAATAGGAGTTAATATCATTCCAATTGCCATGCCAAAAGTAATTAGGACTTTTGACATTAAAAAAAATTTTTGACTGGTAATTATTCCAAAAAAGACTATTAATTCGGCAAAAAAACCACTCATGCCCGGTAACGCAAGGGAAGCCATTGAAAAAGTACTGAAGAGGGTGAATATTTTTGGCATTGAAACGGCTATTCCGCCAATTTCGTCGAGATAAACAAGACGTATTCTATCATAACTAGTTCCTGCTAGGAAAAAAAGCGCAGCACCAATAAATCCATGAGAGATTATTTGTAAAATGGCCCCGTTGAATCCCGTATCAGTTATAGAACTAATTCCTATAATTATGAAACCCATATGAGATACAGAGGAATATGCTATTCTCTTTTTTAAATTACGTTGCCCCAGAGATGCTGAAGCTGCATAGATTATTTGTATTGTGCCTACTATCACCAACCAAGGAGAAAATATAGAATGAGCGTGAGGTAATAATTCCATATTGATCCGAACCAACCCATATGCTCCCATTTTTAAAAGTATTCCGGCTAAAAGCATACAAGTACTGTAATGTGCTTCTCCATGGGTATCTGGTAACCATGTATGTAGAGGTATAATCGGCGATTTGACAGCAAAAGCAATAAGAAATCCAATATAGAATATTATTTCTAATCCCACAGGATACGATTGATTAGCTAACGTTTCAAAATTTAATGTTGGTTCAGTAGAACCATATAACCCAATACCCAGAACTCCCATTAACAGAAAAATGGAACCCCCTGCAGTGTACAAAATAAACTTTGTAGCTGAGTATAGACGTCTCTTTCCTCCCCATATGGATAAAAGTAGATAAACGGGAATTAATTCTAATTCCCACATTAGAAAAAAAAGTAAAAGGTCTCGAGAAGAAAATAATCCTATTTGACCACTATACATTGCTAACATCAAGAAATGGAATAATCGGGAATCCCGAGTAACCGGCCAAGCCGCTAAAGTAGCTAAAGTCGTGATGAATCCCGTCAGTAAAACGGGTCCTATAGAAAGCCCGTCTATTCCCAATCTCCAGTGGAAATTAAAAAAGCGAATCCAGTTATAATCTTCGGCCAGTTGTATTAAGGGGTCGTCTGGCTGGAAATGATAACAGAATACATAGGTTGTTAGTAGGAATTCTAAAATACATATACACAAAGTATACCATCTAATTACCTTATTGCCCCTATGAGGTAGAAAGAAAATGAATGAACCCGCAAATATAGGCAAAACTACAATTAAGGTTAACCAAGGAAAAAAATTCATGGTAAAGACAAAATACACTTGGACTAAAAAACCCGTACTCGAATAAGCCGAAAATAAGATATATATTTTTTATTTCGTTTCAGTTCGAGCGCGGGTTTTTGTCGATAAAAAAAATCAAAGGGATTCGAGTGGAGTTTTCTGGAACGTATTAATAAGCTAGACCCATACTGCGAGTTGTTTCATGCCATAAATAAACCCGAACACTCAAAAAATCGGTTGGACAGGCGGATTCGCATCTCTTACAACCAACGCAGTCCTCTGTTCTTGGGGCGGAAGCTATTTGTTTAGCTTTACACCCGTCCCAAGGTATCATTTCTAATACATCTGTGGGGCAGGCTCGGACACATTGAGTACATCCTATACATGTATCATAAATCTTTACGGAATGTGACATTGGATCTATACCTTTTTTTGAATCTCATGAATTTTCGATCTAGTATAACCCTGTATTGTATGTAAATGAATTATCTATTTAAAGACCAGACGAATCGATGATTCACCAGAATTTGTCGAATCAACTTTTTCTGGGTCGGTTTTGAAAAGAGGTACAAAATACTTTGATTTCTGACTTTTTTGAAGATTCTACATATCTAGTAATCTAATTTGAATTGCTAACTATTCAAATTTATATAATAATAATATTATAATACTACTTATTCAACAAATTCGATTGATTAATACGAGTTGATTTTCTGTTACGATAAATTGCCGAAACAATAGCTGGCCCAATAGCTGCTTCAGCGGCTGCAATCGCCATAACAAAAATGGAGAAAATGTTTCCTTTCAATTGACGACTATCAAAAAAGTCGGAAAATGTTACGAAATTTAGATTAACCGCGTTCAATATAAGTTCCAGACACATAAGAGCTCGAACTAAATTTCGGCTTGTGATTAATCCATAGATACCGATCGAAAATAAATAGGCACTCAAAACAAGTACATGTTCGAGCATCATTGAGCAACTCCTTATCAATCTTGATTTATTTCATTTCAATATGAACAAGAATTTAATTCACTCGAATATAACAAAAAAATACAGAGCAAAGAAGGATGTTAGTAATAGATTGACTTTTCTATTTTATATTATAGTATACATAAATGAAAATAGAATTGAATGAATATGATAAAACAGAATAACGTTTGCTTTGGAGGGATGCTTTTCAAGATTTTAAATTTTATTGACGGGCCACGGCAATTGCACCTATCAAAGCAACTAAAAGAATTATAGAAATGAGTTCAAACGGGAGAAAAAAATCTGTTGATAAATGAATTCCAATTTGTTGACTATTATTTATCAAATCTTGTTCTATAATCTGGTTTAATTTTGTAGTCCAAATAATTCCGTACCAGGACGTATTTAGAATAGTACTAATTAATAAAACAAAAATACTGGTACAAACTAACAAAGTAATTCCGTCCCCAAGAGTCCAAAGACGAAAATTTTGGTCATATTCTAACCCGTTGACGAACATTACAGCAAATATGATTAAAACATTTATAGCTCCTACGTAAATAAGGAGTTGTGCAGAAGCTACAAACTGAGAGTTTGCTAGAATATAGAATAAAGATATACAAACAAGAACCAATCCCAACGAAAAAGCAGAAAAAATTGGATTGGTAAATAATATCACCCCTAGGCCTCCTACTATAAGACCTGATCCCAGAAAGACTAAAAGAAAATCATGTATTGGTCCAGGTAAATCCATTCGATGAAAAAAGATATAAAAATCGGACTCTTTCATGATCTTATTGAACTGACCAGGAGAAAATAAGTTAAGTTGATCTATTTACCTAGTTGAATGCAATTCTAATGCATGCGAATTGATGTCGGTGCGGTTAGTAGACTAATCACGTTCTTTATCTGAAAGGCTAGTTCGAATATAGTTGAAACCATTACATTAAAAAAAATTTCCAAGTAAATCTTCCATTTTCATGAACCAATCAGATCAATAGTTTTTATTTTGAGTTATTTACAAAGAAAAATAACTCAAAATAAAAACCTTAGTAATCAAAAAATAGGGTTCGTGAATCAAGGTATTTCTTTTTTATTGAATTGAGGCCAATTCAAGATAGTTCGAATTGTGTAATCGTCAATTATTGAAATTGGTAAACGGCCTAAAGCAATTTGATTATAATTTAATTCATGACGATCATACGTAGAAAGCTCATATTCTTCAGTCATTGATAAACAATTTGTTGGGCAATACTCAACGCAATTACCGCAAAATATACAGATTCCGAAATCAATACTGTAATTAAGTAACCGTTTCTTTCGAATATCTGTTTCCAATTTCCAATCTACAACAGGTAGATCTATAGGACATACACGAACACATACTTCACAAGCAATGCATTTATCGAATTCAAAGTGGATTCGACCACGAAAACGTTCTGATGTGATCAATTTTTCATAAGGGTATTGAATAGTTACAGGTAAACGATTGGCGTGGGATAAGGTAATCAAAAAACCTTGACCAATGTACCTAGCCGCCCGTACTGTTTGTTGACCATAATTCAGGAAACCAGTTACCATAGGGAACATATCCTAAATATCGATAAAAAATTTTTTGTTTGTTTCTTTCTCTTGTTGGAGACAGGTTATCAATCTAGTTACTAGTGAATAGAAAATATTCTATTTTGCTTATATTATAGTGAAAGGAGTTGGGAAGAAGTTGTTAATAATAAATTACCTAAAGAAATAGGTAAAAGAAATTTCCATCCAAGATTTAATAATTGGTCCATTCTCAGTCTAGGTAACGTCCATCTTGTTGTGATAGAAATGAACAAGACCAAAAAAGTTTTCGCTAGTGTAATGAAAATACCAATTGTTGTTCCAAAGACTCCATCCCTTGCATTCATTTCAAAAAGGTCAGGAACAAATATGTACGGAATAGAGAAATTCCAGCCTCCCAAGTAAAGAACTGTTACAAATAATGAAGAAACTAGTAGATTTAGATAGGAAGCAACATAAAATAAACCAAATTTAATACCCGAATATTCTGTTTGATAACCTGCTACTAATTCTTCCTCTGCTTCTGGTAAATCAAAAGGCAATCTTTCACATTCAGCTAGAGAAGAAATGATAAAAACGATAAATCCTATAGGTTGACGCCACAAATTCCACCCCCAAAAACCGTATTTGGACTGTGTCTCAACTATATCAACTGTACTTAAACTGTTAGATAATTCTAGTCGGTGATAAGATCACTGTTATCAGCGCTATTACAGAACCGTACATGAGATTTTCACCTCATACGGCTCCTCGAGGGTCTCACATAAATCTAAAGACTGCTTCGATATTATTGAATCTTTATATTTTTGTAGGATAAATAGAGTCAAAAGAAATCGAAAAGTCCCGAATTAGACCAACGGAATTCTGTCTGCTATACTCTATACTAAAGGGCTTCTGAATTTATCTTATCCTTTACTTTTTGTTATTCGGTTTTTTTATTGAGACTAAATTTTAAACCTTCAGAAAGCACTCTTTTTAGAAATAGTAATAGATATCTCGTCCTATCTTTTTTGATTACGAAAATCAATTAACATGCAGTGTAGCTCTCTTAATACAGTTATAGGACAGCAAGAATAATCAAAAATTTTGCAATTACATTCTTTCTATTTTTATTTCTTTTTTTGCCAAAAAAAGTAAAGGATTACTTCGTTCCTGATAGTCATTCACTTTAGCGGTGGATAGCAGCATACTCTAGATCGGAATTCTGGGGAGTACTACTTGATCATTTCTACTAATTTAAAGCCCCAATTAGTATTTCGTTTTTGTGGAATTTTTTCCGATAACTTCGAAAATCTCTCTTACTAATCCTTTGTGTACCTTGGTGTTCCTAACCATCCACTCAGTTTTGCTCAATTTCTTCGACAATTCGTGTCATGTATAGTAATAGATACAAATGATAGCACGAACTCCAAAGAATCTCTTTGTTTAACCCGCTTCAAGCCATGATAACAAATCAACCTGTCTTGGGGTAAATAGTTTTTCTTTACTGCTTCTATTTGCTTATATTAACCGTGGCGTAATTCTTGTACATAGGAAATGAGACTCAATATTTTTACTGCAAATTTCGAAGCTGTTTTCTTTCACTCATCTAACTATCTGGTTTAGTTCATTCTTAGAAAACTCTCGAAAAAAAAATGGTGTAAAATTTATGCCTCAACGAATCACACGTAGAGATATTGCTAACACACATAGAGTTAATGGTATTTCATAACTAATAGATTGGGCAGCAGCCCGTAGACCACCTAAAAAAGAATATTTATTATTTGATCCATATCCTGACATAAGAAGTCCAATGGGAGCAATACTTGAAATGGCGATCCATAGAAAAACACCATTACTGAGATCGACTAGAATAAGTCGATAGCTAAAAGGAATTACTGAATAACTTAGTAGAATTGATATGACTGCTATGGAAGGTCCAAGACTAAATAACCCCCCATCTCCTCTTGCTGGAAGAAGGTTCTCTTTGAAAAGTAATTTTGTTCCATCTGCTAGAGCTTGAAGAATTCCCAAGGGGCCAGCATACTCAGGTCCAATACGTTGTTGTATCCCTGCGGATATTTCTCTTTCTAACCATACAATTACTAGTACACCTATTGTGATTCCCAAAATAAGAATCAAAATAGGTACAAGCATCCATATAGTCCCATAGACTTCTTTTAAGGATTCCAATATAGAAAAAGAATTAATAGCTTGTACTCCTGTTGTATCAATTATCATTTCAACGATCAATTTCTCCCATAATGATATCTATGCTACCTAGTATTGTCATAATATCAGCCAATTTCATTCTTTTAACTAACTGAGGAAGAATTTGTAAATTGATAAAACCCGGCGGGCGAATTTTCCATCTCCACGGAAAAGAACTCTGATCTCCTATCAAATAAATTCCCAATTCGCCCTTTGGGGCCTCGACTCTTACATAAAGTTCTTGCCTCGATAACTCAAAAGCGGGGGAAGGCTTTTTACTAATGAATCGATATTCAAAATTATTCCATTCTGGATCTCTTACTATATTAAAGCGCCGGCTTTCCAAATTTTCATAGGGCCCCCCGGGAATTCCTTCTAGAGCTTGCTGAATAATTTTTACGGATTCCACCATTTCCCCAATTCGGATTAAATAACGAGCTAATGAATCGCCCTCCTTCTGCCATTGAACTTCCCAATCAAATTCTTCATAACATTCATAATTATCAACTTTACGAAGATCCCATTGTATTCCGGAAGCCCGTAACATTGGTCCTGACAATCCCCAATTTATTGCCTCTTCTCCACCAATAATGCCTACCCCCTCGACTCGTTCTAAAAAAATAGGATTTCGCGTAATAAGCTTTTGATATTCAGCAATTGCTGTTAAAAAATACTCACAGAAATCCAAACATTTATCTATCCAGCCATAAGGTAGATCGGCAGCGACTCCTCCAATGCGAAAATAATTATGCATCATTCTCATGCCAGTGGCAGCTTCGAATAGATCATATATCAATTCTCTTTCTCTGAAAATGTAGAAGAAGGGGGTTTGTGCGCCAATATCCGCCATAAAAGGTCCAAGCCATAATAAATGAGAAGCTATACGACTTAACTCCAACATAATAACTCGGATATAGCTAGCCCTTTTAGGTACTTGAATATTTCCTAATTGCTCTGGTGCATTTATAGTTATTGCTTCTGTGAACATAGTAGCTAAATAATCCCAACGTGTTACATAAGGCAAATATTGTATAATTGTTCGGTTTTCCGCAATTTTTTCCATTCCTCTGTGCAAATAACCTAGTATTGGTTCACAGTCAATAACATCTTCGCCATCTAAAGTAACAATGAGTCGAAGAACGCCGTGCATTGATGGGTGGTGAGGCCCCATATTGACTATCATTAGATCTTTTCTTGTAACTGGTCCAGTCATAAATTTTTTCCTTATTTCTTCTTCCATGAATTGCTGAAAACAAAAAGAAGTTCATCAAAATTGAAGATCGAATAAATCAAAGAAAAGAATTGTTCAAATTAACGTTTTTTTATCTCTCGAATATTCAATTGGTTGATTAATTCTTTATAGCGTACTCTATTTTTTTTAAGAAAATAAGCCAGAAGCCGTTGACGTTTTCCCAAAATTTTCCGTAGACCTCTCTGAGATGAATAGTCTTTTTTGTGTAATTCCAAATGTGAGCTAAGTCTCCGTATCTTGTTGGTGAAAGAGAATACTTGAAATTCAACAGACCCTTTCTTTTCTTCTTGCGAAATAACCGAGATGAGTTCATTTTTTGGCATAACTATAGAATAAATATATATAACTTTAACTTCGTCAATTTTTTTATTAATTTACTATTTTTATTTTACGAATATGAATTTGACTGATCAGTAATAATAATGCGAGGTATTTTGATCTGGTATACACAATAATCAATCCGAATTTCCTTATTGATTCATTTTATGATCTAATTAATTGATACGTCATTGAATTAGTATTCATGTATCAAAAAAGGATGTAAGACAAGGCATATGCGCAGCTATTTATCCACCCGATATATATAGGGTAGGGGATATATAAGACAATTGTATCATCAATCAATTTTCAATCGTGGATACATATGTATCCTTAACATACTGAAACGACTACCATTATTAGTATCAAACCAATAGCGATTCATACAAGCTAAATCTTCTAATCGATAATTGGGCCAAAGAAAGAATTTTAATTTAATTAATTTCATTTTATCTCTATCAAGATCTTTGCTTTCATCCAAAAATTGACCGCAGGTTTTTACCTTGTTCCCATTGCAAAATACTGCATTTTTATCCACACAATTACTATTCCTTGAATTGAAACAACTTAGAATTCTCAATTCTCTACGCCGTCTAGACGATAAAAGATTTTCAGGAACAAGCAAATCATAATGATTTTTGTTTCTATTTTTCGTCATCATTTGGTGTCTTGCAATCGATTCCTCAAAATGATTCTTATCCATAATTTCTCTGTATCTTTTTTGATTCTTTTTTTGTTTAATCTCATGAACCAAAGAAATCCTTATGGTTTGATACATAAGAAATTCTACATTATGTTTTACAGGTATACGAACGGGTTCGATAATAAATATTCCCTCTTTTAGGATTTTTGAAAGATTCAAATCCCGGATTAGCATTGGATCCAGAGTTAACTCCTCCTTCTTAATAAAGCCGAAACCAAACTTTGTTGTCATTCTGCTTTCCTTTTCCCATTCAAGTACGGACAGCGCATAATCGAATAATTCCATAGTCAAAGGACTCAGCAGCCATTTCAATTGCAAAGCAAAAGATCCTTTCATGAACGCATCTAAGTCTATTTCCCAAGTCCAAATGCTTTTGGATTTCTTTTTCGTTCTACCCATTTTCATATCTGATTTCGTATAAAGTTCTTCCATATATTTTTGTTGGTTTGAGAGAACAGATTCGGGGTTCCCTCGGTTTTGGGCATCTGATGCGAGATCTCTTTGACCTATGGGTTTTTTTTCTTCTTGATTCTCTAATTCAAAATATTTTTTTTCTTTTTCATTTGATAGTAGAAGATCCCCTTTTTTATTTTTAGTGAGATTTTTTTTTTGACTAACATCTTCATTAAAATGAAAAAGAAGTGAATGGATTGGTATAAACCCCGGTTTCATTTTATATACATTAAAAAATAACTCAAATTGTGGGAATAACCAAGGTATCGGCTTCGATACAGGACGATTTAGTCTTTCTTCATTCATTCCCATCCAATCAAAGGGGTTTCTTTTCTGTTTTTGATTGGATGGGTTGATTTCTTTATCCTTATGAATTTTGAGATAAAAAAGACCTTTCGTATCAAAATATTTTCTATCTGGATTTTTTATATACATAAAATAATCTTTTCTTATAAAATTAGTAATAGGGATACTCGCCCCCATATCAACAAATTTCGGTTTATGTATGTTGTAATTATATGAGTCCTTCTTATCTTCATAATAAATCGATTGATATGCTAAAAGATCATATCTATACATTTTTTGAAAATGATCGTTTTTATTTAGCAATAACGAAACCTTTTCCTCTCTTTCAGATGAATCCCGTTTGATTAAATTTGGATTTTCAACCCTACAATGGACTATATTTCGCCATTTTTGCGGTACTAATTTAGACCATTTTTGCTCAGAGAAATCGTATGGATAATGACTCTTTAACCAATTTTTCCATTGATTCCTTCCAGAATTCTGAAGTTTCTTATGCTTTAATTCGGAAGAAATTATTCCTTGTCTTCGAAAATAATCTTTTATTTCATTCTTAAGAAATAAAGATGCTCCGTCATATTGAAGGACAGATCTTAACTTATACAAGTTAATAACCTGGGTTTGTGATAATTTGTAAAATACATAGGCCTGTGACACGAGGGATAATTTAAAAGAAACCCCCGACTTCGTCTGAATCTTATGACGAATACGCGAAGGTGAAAGTTTTTTTTGTATAGTTGAAAGACGCTCAATTATCTTTTTCTCTTTTGTATCAAAAATATATTTTTTTTTGAATTTACGAAAAAGTTGGATAATGATCATGGGCCTATAAAGACTATTAGTAAGACGATTAATGATATATGGAAAGCTCTCTAGAAGGATATCCGTGTATATCCTTTCCACGATCCATTTTAAAAAATAATGTGATTTACGGATTAATCGATCATTTCTTCTTTTTAATATCTGAAAAAGATTTTTTAGTGATGCTAATTTTTGAGCACCATAACTTGTTTTGTTAGGACTAATATTTATCTTTAGAGTTCGAAATCCATTTTTCTTGTCTTTTGTAATTCTTTCTATTTGATTTCTGATTGTGCTTGTTCTATCAGTCAGATCTTTCATTTTGATTTCTGTCAGTGAATAATTTGTCCAATCCACAGATCGGGTTTGAATGGATGATTCATGAATAATCTGATTATTGATTATAGAATCTTTTTTTATTTCACTCGAATCCTCTCTCAATTTTTTTTGTTCTTTTGGGACCTTTAGAAACAAGAATTTTGTTCTTTCTTTGAAACTTTTTAGAACTCGAAAACTCCATTTTCTAATTGCTTTTTGGAGTTTTTTCAAAGGGGGTCCAAAATAATAACAAAACAAAATACCAAGTCCTACGAGAGGAGAACCAAAAGGACGGTCAGTTTCCAGTCCCCAAATCGTTAAAAAAGCAGCAGGACTTTCCTGCTTTGCATTTTGATCCCTACGAGAAGGTCGTATCTTAGATCGGTGCCAGGGTTTCAGACGGAAAGGAAATCGTATCATTATTTGTATACCCTCTGTGGCCCAGTTTTGAGGAAAAATTCCGTTTCTTCCTGGTTCTAGTACTGGCATACCATTATAGGTGCATATAACATACACTTCTCTATTCATCTCCCTTATATCCTGCTCCCACTCGGACTCTTGGCGTAATAAGAAACGGACAATATTTTTAGCTAGTATCAACGAAGGTAATACAATAGATTGTCTAAGCCTCGACTGAATTAGTAAAATAAAAGCTCTTATTCCATGAGCATAAATAAGGATATCATAGAGGTCTGATATTCTTTCTCGTGTCCTTTCTATTCGTTCCATTTCCGTCTGCCCGTCCCGCCCCTTTTCCATTTCATTTACTTCTTTTTGAATTTCTTCGTAGCTTTTGTTTTCCTCCATGTACATTTTTTTTTGTTTTTTCAACCTCTTTATTCTTTTTGCTACGCTTCCTTTTATACCCTTTCTAAAAATGTCTTGTATTAGGTCGTAAATCTCAATTACTGATAATATGAATGGTTCGAAAAGAACATCCCAAGAAAATCCTACCCTGTCGAAAAAAAGTGGGGAATACGGATATAAGGGAAACATTTTCCCCGTAAGGGTTTTACGTCTTTGAACACGCATAGAACCTGTGATTATGTCTCGACGAAAATCCGCTTCATAGGGATAATCTATCATATCCACTTCTTCTATTTCATCAGGCTTCGTCATAGTTTTTATACTAGGGTCGGCATTCTCTGCTTCCTCCGGACCCTGCGTAAAAAGAACTATACGTTTCGCTTTCCTCGAGCGAATTTGATGATCTACTATCCACTCTTCCCCCTCTTCCGTTGTTGCAGTTTTTCCGAGTTGTTCTACCTCGCTGAATAATTTGTATGACCATTGGGGGACTTTTTTATTTATTCCAATCGATTTTTTTCGAGTTGTTTTTTCCATGGGAGGAATTATGGCTGTATCGCATATTGTTTGAATGATGGGATCAATTATGACTCTTTCGATTAAAAATTTCAAAACTTTTTCTGGATCTTCTGAATCAATTCGTCTTTGTTC